TTTTTTTTTTATTTTATGTAAAAATTATTAAAAACGGTAAAAAAAAATAATAAATAAAAAATTAACTTTATATTTATATATATATATACATGCGTGTAAATGTATATATATATATATATATAATTATATTAAATATTTAATTAATTAATATATTTATATATAAATTAAATATTTAATTAATTAATATATTAATAATTAATTAATTTTCTTCTTAAATTAATAATAATTATATAAATATATTGTAATTTAATTAGATTAATATCTGATTTATATTTATATTAATTTTTAATATAAATATTACTAGGAAAAAAAATAAGAGAAATATTAAAAATCTATTATTGTCTATTATACATTTAATATAAAAAAAAAAAAAAAAAAAAATCTATGCAAAAAATTATTTGAATAGATAAATTTTTTATGTTTTAATAATTTTATTATAAATTTGTTTTACATATAAATTTTAGTAAAAGATTTTAATTATTTTGATAATAATTAATTATTTAAGTAGTAATTAATATTAAAAATTTAAGAAATTAAGATTTAGCGATATTAAAATTAATAACTAATTTTGTGCCAGCAGTTGCGGTTATACAAAAATTAAATTGAATTATTTCAGTTTATAATAAATAATTTTAATTAAAGTAAATATTAAATTATTAAGTGAAATTTTAATTTAATTAAATTTTATTTTTAAATTATTATTTTAATAAATTTTAATATAAACTAGGATTAGATACCCTATTATTAAAAAATTAATTTATAATACTAAAATAGTAAATAATTATTTATTGAAACTTGAATAATATGGCGGTATTTTAGTTCATTTAGAGGAATCTGTCTAATAATTGATAATCCACGAATAAATTTACTTAATTTAATATTTTGTATATCATTGTTAAAAAAATATTTTTAAATAAAAATAATATTTAAATTTTAAAATAAAAAATTAATTCAGATCATGATGCAGATTATAATTAAGAATATGATGGGTTACAATAAATATATTTAAATGGATAATATTATTGAAAATTATATTTTAAAGTGGATTTAAATGTAATTTTAATTAGTTTATTAAAATGATTAAAAATTAAAATATGTACATATTGCCCGTCACTTTCATTTAAAAATTGAAATAAGTCGTAACAAAGTAGATGTACTGGAAAGTGTGCCTAGAAAGAACAAATTAGAGCTTGTAAAAGTATTTCATTTACATTGAAAAGAAATTAATATTTAATTAATTTGAGGGGGTAAAATTAATAAATATAATAAAAATAATAAAAAAAATTTTAGTTAAAAATATATAATGGGGGTTAAAGTATTTTTAATGGAAAAAATTAATAGATTTATAGTATAATAGTATTGTGAAAGAAATTTTAAATAAATTAAATATAAAAATTAAAATAAAGTAAATTTAAATTATTGTATCTTGTGTATCAGAGTTTATTAAATAAAAATTTTTATTTAAAAAATTCTCGAATTTAAAAGAGTTAATTAATTAAAAAAGTTAATGTTGAATAATTATTTTAAATAATTAATTAGAAATGAAATGTTAATCGTTTTTAAATATATCTAGTTTTTTTAGAAAAAAATTTAATTTTGAAATTAAATAATTTTATAATTAATTAATTAATTATTAAAAATTTAAAATTTAATATATTAAGGGATAAGCTTTAAATTAAAAAATTATAATTATTGATTATTAATTAAAATTTTTAAAATTTATATTGTTTAAAAATTATAATTTATTATAAAAAATTTTAATTAAATTAAAATTTAAAAATAAAATTTAATTTTTTATAAAAAAATTATTTTTAATAATAAAGAATTAGAAATAATGATAAAATTAGTATATTATAAATTAAAAATTATAAATTTAATAAAAATTAAATTAAAGGAATTCGGCAAAAATTTATATTCACTTGTTTATCAAAAACATGTCTTTTTGGTTATAATTTAAAGTCTAATCTGCCCACTGATAATAATTAAAGGGCTGCAGTATATTGACTGTACAAAGGTAGCATAATCATTAGTCTTTTAATTGAAGACTTGTATGAAAGATTTAATGAAATATAAGCTGTCTCTAATTTATTAATAAAATTTAATATTTTAGTTAAAAAGCTAAAATAAAATTAAAAGACGAGAAGACCCTATAGAGTTTTATATTTAATTTAATTAAAATAAAATATAAAATTAAGTTATTTAAATTAAATTAATTATTATATTGGGGTGATAAAAAAATTAAAAAAACTTTTTTTTTTATTAAACATAAATAAATGATTAAATGATCCATAATTTATGATTATAAGAAAAAATTACCTTAGGGATAACAGCGTAATATTTTTTTTTAGTACATATAAAAAAAAAAGTTTGCGACCTCGATGTTGGATTAAGATAAAAGTTAAATGCAAAAGTTTAAATTTTTGATCTGTTCGATCATTAAAATCTTACATGATCTGAGTTCAAACCGGTGTAAGCCAGGTTGGTTTCTATCTTTAATAAATTATAATATTTTAGTACGAAAGGATCAAATATTAAGAATAATTTTAATTAAATTGAATTTTATTAATAGTTTTATAGCTATTTTGGCAGATAATTGTGATGGTTTTAGAAATCATTTATATATATAAATTTATATCATATATAAGTAGTATATGATATACATAGATTTAATAAATATTATAGTTGGTTTATTAATTTTAGTTATTGGAGTATTAATTGGTGTGGCTTTTTTAACATTAATAGAACGAAAAATTTTAGGCTATATTCAGATTCGAAAAGGTCCTAATAAAATAGGTTATATAGGGATTTTACAACCTTTTTGTGATGCTATTAAATTATTTTCTAAAGAACAAATTTACTTAAATTATTCTAATTATTTAGTTTACTATATTTCTCCTATTATAAGTTTTATTTTATCTTTATTGTTATGAGTTTTAATTCCTTATATATTTAATATAATTATATTTAATTTAGGTTTGTTATTTTTTTTATGTTGTACTAGAATGGGGGTTTATACAGTAATAATTGCTGGTTGATCTTCTAATTCAAATTATTCATTATTAGGGGGTTTACGTTCAGTAGCTCAAACAATTTCTTATGAAGTTAGTCTTTCTTTAATTTTAATATCTAGAATTATTATAATTATAGATTTTAATTTATTAATATTTTTTAACTATCAGACTATAATTTGATTGATTTTTTTAATAATGCCTTTAGGATTGTGTTTTTTATCTTCTTTAATGGCTGAAACTAATCGTACTCCTTTTGATTTTGCAGAAGGTGAAAGAGAATTAGTTTCTGGGTTTAATATTGAATATGGGGGGGGAGGATTTGCTTTAATTTTTTTAGCTGAATATTCAAGAATTTTATTTATAAGATTGTTATTTGTAATTATTTATATAGGGGGTTATTATTTAAATTTAATATTTTATTTAAAATTGGTATTTTTATCTTTTTTTTTTGTTTGAGTTCGTGGTACTTTGCCTCGGTATCGTTATGATAAACTAATATATTTATGTTGAAAAAGATACTTACCTGTTTCTTTAAATTATCTTATATTTTTCATTGGTTTAAAAATAATTTTAAATTATTAAATGATTTTAGTATAAATTAATAGAATTAATATTCTTTCTTAAGTTTTCAAAACAAATGCTTTAAACAAGCTCATTAATTAATAATTAAAGATTAATTTGTCTCAAAATTTATTTAATATAGGATTAATAATAAAATACGAGAAGTAAATAATTGTGAGTAATTGTCCTGTAAAAATGTATGGAGTTTCAACTGAACGTGCTCCAATTCATGTTAGTAAAATAATAGTGGTAATTATGGATCAAAATATAATTTGATTTAAGGGATAAAATTGAATTCCTTGAATTTTTTTATTAAAAGTAAAAGGTAAAATAATTAAAATTAAAATAGATATTATTAAGGCAATAACACCTCCTAATTTATTAGGAATAGATCGTAAAATTGCATAAGCAAATAAGAAATATCATTCTGGTTGAATATGAATAGGAGTAACTAAGGGGTTAGCTGGAATAAAGTTATCTGGGTCTCCTAATAAGTAAGGATTAGTTAAAGAAAGAATAGTTAATAAAAAGATTAAAATAATAAATCCAATTAAATCTTTAAATACAAAAAAGGGGTGAAAAGGGATTTTATCTATATTTCTATTAATACCTAATGGATTATTTGATCCTGTTTGATGTAAAAATAAAAGATGAATTATTGTTATTATTAAAATAATAAATGGAAGTAAAAAATGAAAAGTATAAAATCGGGTTAAAGTTGCGTTATCCACTGCAAATCCTCCTCAAATTCAGTTAACTAAATCAGTCCCTAAGTAAGGGATTGCTGAAAGTAAATTTGTAATTACTGTAGCCCCTCAAAATGATATGGGTCCTCAAGGTAAAACATACCCCATAAATGCTGTAGCTATAAGAATAAATAAAATAATGATACCTACAATTCATGTATATTTGAAATTAAATGATTCATAGTATATTCCTCGTCCAATGTGAAAATAAACACAAATAAAAAAAAATGATGCTCCATTTGCATGTAATGTTCGAATTAATCATCCATAATTGACATTTCGACAGATATAATTTACACTATAAAAAGCTAATTCAATATTGGCTGTATAATATATTGTTAAAAATAGACCTGTAATAATTTGGATTATTAAACATAATCCTAATAAAGACCCAAAATTTCATCATAATGAAATATTAGATGGGGAAGGTAAATCAATTAATGAGTTGTTAATAATTTTAATAATTGGGTGAGATTTACGCATAGGTTTAAAAATATTTATCATTAGTATATATATATATATATATATATATATATATATATATATATATATATTATTCATATGAACGAAGAGGGCCAAAAAAAATATTTGTAATTTTTACTACTGCAATAAGAGTAATAAATAAATAAATAATTATAATTAATGTTAGTAAATAAGTTTGTTCATTATATAATTTAGATAAGTTAATATTAAATTCATTATTGAAAAATAAAAATGAATTAAAAAAATTAATTATTTCATCATTAAAAAAAAAATTTATTCAATATAAATTATTTTTTAATATAAATCTACTTAATATTATTAAATAAAATATAAAAAAAAAACTTTTATTAAAAATTGAAATTTTAAATATTTCATTAGAGGCAATTCTTGATACATAAATAAATAATACTAATAAACCACCTAAAAAAATTAAAAATAAAATATAAGAAAATCAATAAGTATTAATTAATATTCTTGATAATAAAGATAATAATAAAGTTTGGATTAAAATTATTAAACCTATAGAAAATGGATGATTAAGAAATATTATAAAAATTGAAATAAAAATTAATAATAAAGATAAAAATATTTTTGTTATTTCAAAGAATAGTTTATTAAAATAGTAATTTTGGAGATTATAGATAAAGAAGTTCTTTTTCTTTGAAGTTTTTAAAGAATATTCTTATCATTGGATTACAAAACCAAAGTTTTTTTTAAACTATAAAAACAATTATTTACTAATGATAATAAATTTATTAATTGTTTTAATTATATATTTGGCAGGTAATATAATTTTTGTTTCTAAACATAAACATTTATTAATTGTTTTATTAAGTTTAGAGTTTATTGTTTTGAGAATTTTTTTTTTTTTGATAATATATTTAATAATAATTGATAATAATATATATATATTAATAGTTTTTTTAGTGTTTTCAGTTTGTGAAGGTGTATTAGGGTTATCAATTTTAGTTTCTATGATTCGGACTCATGGTAATGATTATTTTTATAGTTATAATTTAATTTAGTATGATAAAATTTTTTATAATAATAATTTTTATAATTCCTTTATGTTTTAAAAAAAATATATTTTGATTGGCTCAAATAATTATTATATTAATATTTTTTATATTTATAAATTTAAGTTTAAGAATTATAAATTTTTCTAATTTGAGATATATGTTAGGTTGTGATATAATTTCTTATGGTTTAATTTTATTAACAATTTGAATTAGATTTTTAATAATTATAGCAAGAGAAAGTTTATTAAAGACAAGTTTTTATTCTAGATTTTTTTTATTTAATATTTTTATATTAATAATTATATTATATTTAACTTTTAGTATAATAAATTTATTTATATTTTATTTATTTTTTGAGGGGAGATTAATTCCAACATTGATATTAATTATTGGATGAGGATACCAACCTGAACGGATTCAAGCAGGGATATATTTATTATTTTATACTCTTTTTGTTTCTTTACCTCTTTTATTGGGTATTTTTTATATTTATAATAAATTAAATTACATAACAATTTATTTTATGAAGTTTTTTGATTTTGATATATTTTTATTATATATAAGAATAATTATGGCTTTTTTAGTAAAAATACCAATATATTTTGTTCATTTATGACTTCCTAAAGCTCATGTTGAAGCTCCAGTTTCAGGCTCTATAATTTTAGCTGCTATTATATTGAAATTAGGGGGGTATGGGTTATTACGGGTTTTAATTATTTTACAAAAAATAAATTTAAGGATAGGGTTTATTTGAGTTATTATTAGATTAGTTGGAGGATTTTATATTAGATTAAAATGTTTTTGCCAGGTTGACATAAAGTCTTTAATTGCTTATTCATCAGTAGCTCATATAAGAATTGTTATTGGAGGGATTATAGTTATAAATTATTGAGGATTTTTAGGGTCTTATATTTTAATAATTGGTCATGGCTTATGTTCTTCAGGAATATTTTGTTTATCTAATATTATATATGAGCGAATAAATAGACGAAGATTATTTTTAAATAAAGGACTTATAAACTTTATGCCTTCAATAAGTTTATGATGATTTTTATTTTTATCATCTAATATAGCAGCTCCTCCTTCATTAAATTTAATAGGTGAAATTAGATTAATTAATAGATTAATTAGATGGTCTTGATTAAGAATGTTAATATTAATATTAATTTCATTTTTTAGTGCTGGGTATAGATTATATCTTTATTCTTTTACTCAGCATGGTAAGTTTAATTTAGGGGTTTATAGATTTTATAGTGGTGTTTCTCGAGAATATTTAATATTAATATTACATTGATTACCTTTAAATATTATAATTTTAAAGATTGATTATAGAATAATTTGGTTTTATTTAAATAATTTAAAAATAAAATATTGATTTGTGGAGTCAAAAATATGAAATGTCATTTTAAATCATTTATAAGTATTCTCTTTGTTTTATTAGATTTTTTTTTTTATTTTTTTTTATATTAATGAATTTTTTTATAGTGATTTATTTTATTTATATGAATATTAGTTTATTTATTGAATGAGAGATTATTTCTTTTAGATCAATAAATATTGTTATATCAATTTTATTAGATTGAATATCATTAATATTTATAATGTTTGTTTCTTTGATTTCATCTTCAGTTATTTATTACAGAAAAAGATATATAAAATCTGAATTAAATTTAAATCGATTTATTTTATTAGTATTATTATTTGTATTTTCTATAATTTTACTAATTATTAGTCCTAATATAATTAGTATTTTTTTAGGGTGAGATGGGTTAGGTTTGGTATCTTATTGTTTAATTATTTTTTATCAGAATATTAAGTCATATAATGCTGGTATATTAACTGCTTTATCAAATCGAATTGGGGATGTAATAATTTTAATATTAATTTCATGGATAATGAATTATGGTAGTTGAAATTATATTTTTTATTTAGATTTTATAAAGAGTGATTATTCTATAAAAATTGTAGGATTATTAGTTATTTTAGCTGCTATAACTAAAAGAGCTCAAATTCCATTTAGTTCTTGGTTACCTGCCGCTATAGCAGCTCCTACTCCTGTTTCAGCTTTAGTACATTCTTCAACTTTAGTAACTGCTGGGGTTTATTTATTAATTCGTTTTAATATTTTATTAGTTGATATAATTTTTCTAAAGATATTATTATTAATTTCTGGTTTAACTATATTTATAGCTGGAATTTGTGCTAATTATGAATATGATTTAAAAAAAATTATTGCTTTATCAACTTTAAGACAATTAGGTTTAATAATGAGAATTTTAAGAATAGGGTTTGGGGATTTATCTTTTTTTCATTTATTAACTCATGCTATATTTAAAGCTTTATTATTTATATGTGCTGGTTTAATTATTCATTTAATAAATGATAATCAAGATATTCGATTTATAGGTGGAATTAGATTATATATTCCTTTAACTTCTTTATGTATGAATATTTCTAATTTAGCTTTATGTGGAATTCCTTTTTTGGCTGGATTTTATTCTAAAGATATGATTTTAGAAGTAGTAAGAATAAGAAATTTAAATTTATTAGTTTATTATTTATATTATATTTCTACTGGATTAACTATATTTTATACTATTCGTTTATTAATATATTTAATAATTAATGATTTTAATTTATTGAGATTATATAATTTATATGAAGAAGATTATATTATATTAAAAAGTATATTTATATTACTTTTTATAAGATTATTTTCTGGAAGATTTTTAAGATGAATAATTTTTTCTTACCCTTATATGATTTATTTAACTTTTAATATAAAAATAATAGTTATTTATGTTATTATAATAGGATTATTAATAGGTTATTTAATTAGCAAAATAAAAATTTTTTCTTTAAATAAATTTTTATTAACTTATAATTTAAGAATATTTTTAACTTTAATATGATTTATGCCTAATTTGTCAACTTATGGATTTAATTTTAAATTTTTAGGTTTTAGAGAAAAGTTAATAAAAAATATTGATATAGGTTGAAGTGAGATTTTTGAAAGTCAAGGTATATATAGTATTTTAAAAAATTATTCTGTTATTAATCATGTATATCAAATAAATAATTTTAAAATTTATATATTTAGATTTGTTTTATGAATAATAATTTTTATTTTTATAATTATGTTATATTTAAATAGCTTAAAAAGAGTATAATATTGAAGATATTAAGGTGATTAATAAATCTTTAGATAAATTTATAAAAGAAATTTCTTTAATTTTACAATGAAAATGTAATGTTTTTTAAACTATATAAATAAAGAAATATTAATGAAAATTAATCACTATAAATTAAGTTAGCAGCTTAAATTAAATATATTTCTAATTGGAATAATATTCATTTTTATCATTAACAGTGATATACCTCTATTTTGGTTTCAATTAATTTAAATAAGGAATATTTATTCTATCTTTTAAGTCGAAATTAAATGCAAAATTGCTTCTTATTTAAGAAAAATTGACATATTCAATATTTTTTGAATGCAAATCAAATGTTTTTTTAAACTATAATCCTAATTAGATCAGTTTAATATATTTTGGTTTCATTCATGATATAACCCAATTAAAAGGATAATAATAAAAAAAAAACTAATTTTGTATCAAATTATGAAATTAACTATTAAAAAATTAGGAATAATTGGTAAGATTAATGCAATTTCTACATCAAAAATTAAGAAAATTATGGTAATTAAAAAAAAATGTAATGAAAAAGGAATTCGAGCTAAACATTTAGGATCAAATCCACATTCAAATGTTGAGCATTTTTCTCGGTCAAGAAGAGATTTTTTAGAAATAATAAATGAGATAATTATTAAAATACATGAAATTAAAATTATGATAAAAGATATGTAAAATAATATAATAATTATTTATATTAAAATTATTAAACTTTTTGATTGGAAGTCAAATATACTAAATATATTATATAAATAATTAATTTCCTCATCAATAAATTGAAATATAAAGGAAAAGTCATACTACATCTACAAAATGTCAATATCATGCAGCTGCTTCAAATCCAAAGTGATGATTTTTAGAGAAATGGTTATTTAAATGACGAATAAAACATGTGAATAAGAAAATTGTTCCGATAATAACATGTAAACCATGAAATCCTGTTGCTATAAAAAAAGTTGATCCATAAATTCTATCTGCGATTGAAAATGGAGCTTCTAAATATTCATATCCTTGTAAAATTGAAAAATAAATTCCTAATATAATAGTAATTAAAAGACTTTGAGTTGATTGGGTAAAATTATTCTCTATCAATGAATGATGTGTTCAAGTTACTGTAATTCCAGATGTAATTAGGATAATTGTATTGAGTAAGGGGATTTGAAATGGATTAAATGGAATAATTCTTATAGGAGGCCAAATAGCTCCAATTTCAATATTTGGGGATAATCTTCTATGGAAAAAGGCTCAAAAAAATGAGATAAAGAAAAAAATTTCTGAAATAATAAATAAAATTATTCCTCATCGCAATCCTTTACATACTAAAATTGTATGTTTACCTTGAAATGTACTTTCACGATAAATATCTCGTCATCATTGATATATTGTTAATAGTACAATAATATATCCTAAAATTAATAAATTTATATTGAAGTTATGAAATCATTTTACTATGCCAGTTACTAAAGTTATAACTCCAATAGCTCCAGTTAAAGGTCATGGACTATAATCAACTAAATGGTAGGGGTGATTATTATTAATTGTCATTATTAACTTCTCTAGATAAGAGTTCTTAAAATAGAAATTACATATGCTTGAATAATTGCTACTGCAGATTCTAGTATTAATAAAAGAATTTGAATGATAATTAGAATAGATAATAAATAAAATGATATATTATTTCCTGTATTTCTTAATAGTGTTAATAATAAGTGTCCTGCAATTATATTGGCTGTTAATCGTACTGCTAAAGTTCCTGGGCGAATAATATTTCTAATAGATTCAATCAATACTATAAAAGGTATTAAAATTGTTGGAGTTCCTTGGGGAATTATGTGAATAAATATGTGTTGAGAATTATTGATTCATCCGTAAATTATGAATCTTAATCATAAAGTTAATGATAATGATAATGAAATATTTAAATGGCTAGTACTTGTAAAAATATATGGGAATAAGCCTAAAAAATTATTACATAAAATAAAAAAAAATAATGAAATGAAGGATCCATTAAATTTATTATTACCTAATAATATTTTAAATTCTTTATGTAATTTTAAAGAAATGAATTTTCATATTATAAAATGTCGATTGGGAATAAATCAAAATGAATAAGGAATAAATATTAAACCAATAAAGGTTCTAATTCAATTTAATGATAAATTAAATAAATTAGTTGATGGATCAAAAATTGAAAATAAATTATTTATCATTTTCAAATTAATATATTATTTTTAAATAAATTATTTTTATTATTTATATTTTTATGATTGTAAATATAATAATTTATAATTATAAAAATAATAAAAATACAAATAAAAAAAAAAAAAGATAAAATTCAATTAATAGGTATTATTTGGGGAATAAAAAAATATTACTATTATAATAATTTAAATTTGACATATTTATGTTATTTATTTAACTAATTCTTTTCATTAAAAGTAGTTGCTAATTTACTATAAAATGGTTTAAGAAACCAATACTTGCTTTCAGTCATCTAATGAATAATTATTAATTCAATTAATGAAATTTTTAATTGAAATACTTTCAATTACAATAGGTATAAATCTATGATTTGCTCCACAAATTTCTGAGCATTGTCCAAAGAAAATTCCTGGTCGGTTTATAAAAAATCTTGTTTGATTTAAGCGACCTGGGTTAGCATCTACTTTAACTCCTAATGATGGGATTGTTCAAGAGTGAATTACATCAGTTGCAGTAACTAAAATTCGAATTTGATTATTTATTGGTAAAATAATACGATTATCTACATCTAAAAGACGGAAATTATTAATGGTTTCATTATTATTAATTATATAAGAATCAAATTCTACATTATTAAAATCAGAATATTCATATCTTCAGTATCATTGATGGCCGATTGATTTAAGAGTAATTAAAGGGTTATTAAGTTCATCTAAAAGATATAATAACCGGAGAGATGGAATAGCGATAAAAATTAATGTAATTGCTGGTAAAATAGTTCAAATTAATTCAATTATTTGATTTTCTAGTAAAAATCGATTAATATATGAATTAAAAAATAAGTTAATTATTAAATATGATACTAAAATAGTAATTATAATTAAAATAACTAATCTGTGATCATGAAAGAAAATAATTTGTTCTATTAAAGGAGAAGCTCTATTTTGATAATTAATATTAGATCAAGTTGCCATTTCTAAAAAAAGGATAATCCTTTATAAATGGGGTTTAAATCCATTACATATAGTCTGCCATATTAGAAATTACTTAAAATAGGTAATTCATTATAGGAATGTTCTGCAGGAGGTAAATTTTGATATCATTCAATTGAAGAAGGTATATTTAATGAAAATAAAATAATTCGTTGGTTAATTATAGACTCTCAAATAATAATAATTATTATTATAGTTGAGATTAAAGAAATATAAGATCCAAAAGATGAAATAATATTTCATGATAAGAATCTATCAGGGTAATCAGAATAACGTCGAGGTATCCCAGCTAATCCTAAGAAATGTTGAGGAAAAAATGTTAAATTAACTCCAATAAATATAGAAAAAAATTGAATTTTTAATAAGTAATTATTTAATGTTAAGCCTGTAAATAATGGGTATCAATGAATAAAACTTCCTAAAATAGCAAATACAGCTCCTATTGATAATACATAATGGAAGTGAGCAACTACATAATAAGTATCATGAAGAGTAATATCAATAGAAGAATTAGCTAAAATTACTCCTGTTAATCCTCCTACAGTAAATAAGAAAATAAAACCTAATCTTCATAATATTGAAGGTCTATAATTAATTTGAGTTCCATGTAATGTTGCTAATCAACTAAAAATTTTAATTCCTGTCGGTACAGCAATAATTATGGTAGCTGAAGTAAAATAGGCTCGTGTATCAATATCTATACCTACTGTAAATATATGATGAGCTCATACAATAAATCCTAATAGACCAATTGTTATTATAGCATAAATTATTCCTAAATTGCCAAAAGTTTCTTTTTTGCCTCTTTCTTGTGAAATAATATGGGAAATTATACCAAATCCTGGTAAAATTAAAATATAAACTTCAGGATGGCCAAAAAATCAGAATAAGTGTTGATATAAAATTGGGTCTCCTCCTCCCGCAGGATCAAAAAATGAGGTATTAATATTTCGATCTGTTAAAAGTATAGTAATAGCTCCAGCTAATACGGGTAAAGATAATAGTAAAAGTAATGCAGTAATTCCAACAGCTCAAACAAATAAAGGTATTTGATCAAATGATAAATTATTAACTCGTATATTAATAATTGTTGTAATAAAATTAATTGCTCCTAAAATAGAAGAAATACCAGCTAAATGTAAAGAAAAAATTGCTAAATCAACAGATGAACCTCCATGGGCAATATTAGATGAAAGAGGGGGATAAACTGTTCATCCTGTTCCTGCTCCATTTTCCACAATTCTTCTAGAAATTAATAAAACTAATGAGGGGGGTAGAAGTCAAAATCTTATATTATTTATTCGTGGGAAAGCTATATCTGGAGCTCCAAGTATTAAAGGTACTAATCAATTTCCGAATCCTCCAATTATAATCGGTATTACTATAAAAAAAATTATAATAAAAGCATGTGCTGTAACAATAGTATTATAAATTTGATCATCTCCAATTAATGATCCTGGGTTACCTAATTCAGTTCGAATTAACATACTAAGAGAAGTTCCTACTATTCCTGCTCAAATTCCAAAAATAAAATATAAAGTACCAATATCTTTATGATTTGTAGAAAATAATCATTTTCGCTTATAATAAAATGGCTGAGTTATAAGCGATAAATTGTAAATTTATTAACAAGAAATATCTTTTTTATTAAGCCTTATAGTCAATAATGATATAAAATTGCAAATTTTATGGTGTATAAATTAAATTACTAAGGCTTAAAGAATATTTCTTTATAAATAATTTTGAAGACTATTAGTTTAATTTAACTTAAAACCTTAAATAAAAAAAAAAGTTCTAATAATTATTCCTAATAGGGAAATAAATCTAAAAAAATTAATTATAATTAAATAATTATTTTTTATAAAAATCTTAAATCATTTTGATTTAATTGAAAAAAATATTAATGATGAATAAATAATACGAATATATACAAATAAAATAATTAATCTTGTTAATACAAAAATAAAAGTTATAATAAATAAATTGTTAGTTATAAGATAATTAATAATTAATCATTTAGGGAAAAATCCTAGGAAGGGGGGTAATCCTCCTAAAGAAAAAAAATTAATTATAATTGAGATTTTAATTGGGAAATTTAAATTAAAATTAAATAGTTGGTTTACATAAAAAATATTTAAAATAAAAAATAAAAAATTTAAAATTGAAATAAAAAATGAATAAAAAAAAAAATAAGTTATTCATAAATTTTCTCTAATTATTAAAGCTAATAATATTCATCCTAAGTTATTAATTGAAAAAAAAGCTATTAATTTACGCAAAGAAGTTTGGTTAAATCTTCCAATAGTGCCAATTATTACATTAAAAATTATTATAATAAATAAAAAATTTATATTAAAATAATATGAAAGTAAAATTATGGGGGTAATTTTTTGTCATGTTATTAAAATAAAACAATTTATTCATGATAATCCTTCTACAATATTAGGGAATCAAAAATGAAAGGGGAATGATCCTATTTTTATTAGTATTGATGAATTAATAATAATAGAAATTAAGTCATTTATAATAAAATTTTTGAGGGTTATTATATTTAATAAAATAGAAAATAAAAAATTAATAGAAGCAATAGATTGAGTTAAAAAATATTTTAATGAAGCTTCTGAATTTATTAAATTATTAGAGTTTGAGATTAGGGGGATGAATCTCAATAAATTAATTTCTAATCCAATTCAGCAACCTAATCATGAATTTGAGGAAATAGAAATTAAGGTACTAAAACATAAAATAAATAAAAAAAATATTTTATTGGAATTAATTAAAAATAAAATTCAAAATAAATAAAATTTTAAGTGAGTAATAAACTTCATATTGTAAAATTATATTTTGATGTAAGATGCATAATAATTTTTGAAATTATAAGGTATAGTTTAATTCTATAAAATATAATAAAGGTAAAAAATTACATTATTTATTCTATCAGAATAATCCTTTTTATCAGGCACTTTATTTTTAAAAAAAAGGGATTTCCTTTATATTTGGGGTATGAACCCAAAAGCTTCCTTTAGCTTATTTTTAA